TAGGGGCATATTTGGTACTGCTTCTTTGATCACAGCAACAATAACGTCACCAATATGAGCATATTGACGATTGCTAGCTCCTATGATTCGAATACACATCAGTTCTCGAGCCCCGCTGTTATCTGCTACATTAAAATGGGTCTGAGGTTGAATCATATCATTTTGTAATTTGTTCTTTTAATGCAAAGGACAAAAAAAAAAAAAAAAGAAATATTATTTGTCTAAAAAGAAAAAAAAAAAGAAATAAGCAATTTTTTTCCCACCCAAGACTCATTTCTGTTAGTTCTACCTTTTTATCCTTTATCCCGAAATAATGAATTGAGTCCGTATAGGCATTTTGGATGCTGCTATTGAAATAGCCCTTCTAGCTATATTTTCTGTTACCCCGCCCATTTCATAAAGTATTCGACCTGGTTTAACAACAGCTACCCAATATTCCGGGGATCCTTTCCCCGAACCCATACGTGTTTCTGCGGGCCTTAGTGTAACAGGTTTGTCTGGAAATATGCGTACCCAGAGTTTTCCACCACGACGTGCATTTCGTGTCATTGCTCGTCGACCGGCTTCTATTTGTCTAGATGTGATCCAAGCGGGCTCGAGTGCCTGAAGAGCATATTTACCGAAACAAATACGATTCCCTCGATACGATATTCCCTTCATTCTTCCTCTATGTTGTTTACGGAATCTGGTTCTTTTAGGGTTATAGTTGATGGTTGGTTATGAATTCCATCTCTACTACAGAACTGGACGTGAGAGTTTCTTCTCATCCGGCTCCTCGCGAATAAAAGAATTCAAAAAAAAAGATTTCGAATCTTAATTAATTAAGCAATTAACTAAAGATTAGACAATTAAATATTTTAGTTTCTATTTTCGAAATCATATTGTTATTTTGAAATATAAATAGAACAAATTTTTGTGTTTTTCTTTTTATTGTCCAAATTTATCAATTCAAAAAAAAAAATAAAGTTTTCGCGGGCGAATATTTACTCTTGTATTTCCATTTTCGGCCTGTCTCCTGACTTCTTACAATAGATGAATTGATCTCCGGTTCATTCCGCCATCCCGATCAGTGAATCATTAAGATTCCTTTTTCACTAAAATCTTTTGCATTCACAGCTTCCATCGTTCCCATTGCTTCTTACTTAATGCTTAGGTCAAAATTTTTCAACGGAGCTAATTTGTTCTTGAGTCAATCTTCTTAGTCTTTATTGGCTCGAAGCTCTTGATTTTTTTGTTTTGTTCTATAATCTATAAGAAGAGTCATTTAATTATGTTATGGAAGAATCATGATGCTTTATTACACTGCTTTTTATGAGATGACTTATAGACCTTACATATTGGAATTCTATATCATTGATATTTTTTTTCTCTCTTTCTCTCACCCTTCCATTTATATCCACATCTTTCTTCTCTATTTTGCTTTACAGCTTAAAATCGGATTGATTTTTTTTTTTTTTTGCAGAAAGACAAAATTTCAGTTGCTACAAAGATATGACCGATATATCATATCTTGACTGGTTCTTTAGATCGAGATAATGCGAAGTAATGAGTTGGTTATTAGTTCTATAGTTAGTTATTAGTTCAGACTATGGTGTTGGGCTGGTCTTTTTTAATCCTAACCCTAAAAAACCAACGAGTCACACACTAAGCATGGCAATTTTCTCAAAATAAGTGTCAATCGAATTTTTATTCAACCTTATAGAATTAATAATTAATTGATAGTTTTGAGCAAAAGAATGAAGGGTTTTCTCTTTTTTTTATGTTAAAGGGAAAGGTTTATTATCCCTCGTCTTTATTATTCCTCGTCTATAAATATCCAAATTTTGATACCTAATACGCCATAGATAGTTCGAACTGTATAGGAACAATAATCAATTTTAGCTCGAATGGTTTGTAGGGGAACCCTACCCTCTCGAATCCATTCGACACGCGCAATTTCTTTTCCGTCAATACGACCTGCAATTTGTACTTGAATTCCTTTTGTCTCCGCTTGTTCGGTTAATTCAATAGCTTTTTTCATTGCTTTTCGAAATGAAACTCTATTCTTTAATTGTCCGGCTATAAATTCTGCAAGAATATTAGGGTTCCTATAAGGTTTTGGAATTCTTTTGATAGCAGTATTAAGTTTTCGGTTCATACAATTAAACTCTTTTTGTAGAGTCGTCTGTAATTCTTCGACCCCGCGCGGTCGACTTTCTAGTAAGAATTTAGGGAATCCCATAAAGATTATGACCTGGATCAGATCGATTCTTTTTTGAATCTCTATACGTGCAATTCCCTCTACCGCAGAAGAAATTTTCATATTCTTTTGTACATAATTCTTGATACAATCTCTTATTTTTTGATCTTCTTGTAAACCCTCCAAATAATTTTTTGGTTGTGCAAACCAAAGAGAATGATGACCTTGGGTTGTACCAAGTCTGAAACCAAGTGGATTTATTTTTTGTCCCATATTCCCCCACTACTATACATATCGCGATAGGCTATAGCTGTATGCTTA